AATTTACTTTATTGTGGACTTTGAAGGTCCAAGGTTTATTTAACCTAAAACACTAATAAACTAAGATGCAAATAGGTACTAATCCTACAACCGAAAGGATTATGAGAAGACTATTGGCAACCATATTACTTTTTTTAAACCTAACCTTAGTCCTAATAGAATTTTCCTGGGATAAAGTAAAACAAGATAAACAAATACGGGTATAAAAGAAGAGAGTAATAAGTCTCCTAAAAATCAAGACTATTAGAACCGGAAGGCTTTTAGAAATTACTAAGAATCCATATATTTTAGCGAGAAATCCAAGTAATGGGGGTATACCTCCTATGGAAAGCAGGTTTAAGAAGACCAAAGTTTTTACTGAGGAATCTTTAAAGAAAAATAATTGGGATAAGAAATTAAGGTTAAAAAACCAGAACGAAATACAGGAAATAAAAGATAGAAAGAAATAAATTAAAAGATAATTAATCCATAGTGAAGAATTAAACCTTATTATTGTTAGTATTCAACCTATGTGTGAAACCGAGGAAAAAGCAAGAATTTTACGAAGCGAAGTTTGATTAAGGCCGGAAATTGCTCCAACTAATGCAGATGTTAAAGCTAGTATTAGAATGAAGGTAGAGTTATAAAATAATGATAGGGTAACCATTGGAGAAATTTTCTGCCAGGTTATTAAGATTAAGGAATTAATTCATGAGAGACCTTCTATAACTTCAGGAAATCAAGCATGAAATGGGGCTAATCCAAGTTTTGTACACAAAGCTGTAGTTATTATTAGGTTAAGAAAGGATATAAGAGCCGAAGAATTATAAAGAAAAAACCAGATAGCCGAAAACAAAATAATAGAGGATGCAATAGATTGAATTAAGAAATATTTAATTGAGGCTTCTCCCGCTTTTTTCGTTTCTCTAGGAAAGTTTATTATAGGGATAAAGGACAGAATATTTAATTCAAGACCTAATCAAATACTAAAAAAAGAAGAAGAAGAAATAACTATAAGGGTTCTGGAGGTTAAAAAAAATACATAAATAAATGGTGATAGTAAAATATTCATTAAAAAAGAGTATGTATACTATAGTTGGGGTATGAACCCAAAAGCTTAATTTAGCTTACCTTTTTATTTAAATAATTACTAATACCTGGTGTAAAGGCACATTTCATTTTGATTGAAAAAGAAGTAGTGTAAATCTACTGTTATTAATACTTTTGTAATTAGGCCTGGGTTTACAAACCCACAGGGTGTCAGCACACTGTAGCTTAATGAAAGCATTAGGCTTTTAATCTAATGATGGGCCCTAAAATAACCTCGGCCTCGGTGTGGTTTTGTTATTAACCTTAAAATTCTATTTTATTAGAAGATTTTATTAGAAGGGCTTTTAAAAAGTAGCTTTGTTTCTTAAATCTTATATTTCAAAAATTTTTCAGGTTTAGAAACTATCATAATTTAAAAATAAAAATCTAACAGCGTACAAATTCCCTTTCTAAACTTGTTATAAAACAAAACTACTGATGGATTCGAACCGTCATTGTATGTTTTCAAAACATATACTTKCCTATCAGCCAAGCAGTTTCTAATCTATAATTTCATTTCCAGATTTTCGAATTTAATATGAAAAAGAAGTTTTTAATAAATTCTAAGGGTTTAGCTTAAAGATCCATCTTAAATCTAGTTGTAAGAAAATTTTTCAGGTTTAAAAGTATTGTTGTAAATAATATAATTAAAAAAACAAAGTAATGAAACTAATTTAATAAATTTTCTTGTAATGTATTAATGGATAATTAATATCGTACTAATTTTAGTTATTAAGAAGAGTTTTGAATTGGGATTTTTAATTCCCATTCTTCGTCGCATACTTGGGGAGAATCAAGCCGTTTTCCTATTTCCGGATATGTTCGGGGTGTTCAACTCCTAAAAAAGGTTTTTATATAAATTGCCCATTATGGACTTTTCAGGTTTTTCAGATTAATTGTCCAAGAACGATATCTTTAACCACTAAATTTACAATAAATACAACATGAGCATTTATAAATTATAACTTACGAAAATATGATCGTTTAGGTCCAAGTTGTAGTTTAGGCTATTTTTCTGCCTTACATGTAAGTTCAAATTAGAGAAAATTTCTATTTAAATAATATTTCGGTTAAACTCAGTAGGTGAAACTGGTTTTAAGGCAAGCTAGCTCCGGTAAGAAAAAAAGAATTGGTAAATGGCGTGCCAGCATCCGCGGTCATACGCTGATTTCTCGTCAAAAGATTTATATAAAACAGTATCTAGTTAAAAATTATATGTTAGGCTTATAGGCTGGGTAGAATCTTTCTATACTCCTCAATTTTAATTATTTAGGTGCAAGAGAAAGTGTTAATAACCAGGATTAGATACCCTGCTACCGCTTTTGAAAAAGTTTTAGACTAATAATAATAAATAAAATTTATTGGATTTGGCGGCAAAATACCCTTTTAGAGGAACCTGCCCTATAAACGATGGTCCACGATTTCCTGACTTCCTTTTGTAACCAGTTTATATACCGCTGTTGCCAGTTAGTTTCTCTAGAAATTTATCTAAAATTTAATATAAAAGGACTTCAAGTAAAGGTGTAGCTTATAAGGAAGAAAGAGGTGGGTTACAATTGGCTGATCAACTACGAATAAGTGCATGAAAAAACTTTGAAGGAGGATTTAATGGTAAAATTTCTATATAGTAAATTTGATCTGAGTAATATTTTGTGCACAAACCGCCCGTCGCTCTCTATTATGAGATAAGTCGTAACAAGGTGAGTGTAACGGAAGTTGTACTCGTTGAAAACAAGCTTTAAAGCATTTCATTTACACTGAAAAGGTTCTTGTTAACATTACAAGGTTTTCAATTAGATTAAAAAGCTTAAATATTACATATAAAAAGAAGATTAAAATTTAGAGTAACTTTGTGAAATATTTTAGAAGCTTAGAAAATTAGTACCGTGAGGGAAATTTGAAATAGTAGAAAATTGATTATAAAAATAGTATTGAGTAATCAAGTACCTTTTGTATTAGGGTTAACCAAATTTTAAAGTTAACATTTAATCCCGAAAATAAAAGACCTACTTTAATCTTTCAGTTTATGTATCAACATAATTTTATAGTTTAGACTAGTGGTTAAATGCTAACCGATTTTATTAATATCTGGCTGTCTTCAAAATGAATTTAGTTCAGTTTGTTGTGAAGGTTGAGAACCTAAAACTTTACCCTTAATTACAAATATATAGAATAGGGGATGATCTCTGTTCTTATTTAGAAACTATAAAAATTGCATTTTCTTTACCTAGGCTTGAAATTAGCTTTTCTAAAGTGTTATAACTAATTAATTTAATAAAATAATTTATCGGATGTTCTATTTAAAAGAAGACTAACTCAAAAACAATTTTTGGGGAGCAAAAATGATTAAATTAGTAGATTGTAAAGTTTGGAAATAAATTAAATCTAATCCAAGAAAATTATAAAAAAAAGTATTCTTAAAGAATTCGGCAAAAAAATTTCCGAATGTTTAACAAAAACATTTCTTCCTATATAAGGAGGTAAGGCCTGCTCACTGAATTTTGAAGAGCCGCAGTATCCTGACTGTGCTAAGGTAGCATAATAATTTGTCTCTTAATTGGGGACTAGAATGAATGGTCTAACGAGAAATTAACTTTTTTAGGAATAATAATTAAACTTAATTTTTTAGTGAAAAAGCTAAAATAAGATAAAAAGACGAGAAGACCCTATAGAGTTTTATATATAAACTATTTACATTTTAATAACTTTTTAGAATTGTAAATAAAGACTATATTTTGTTGGGGCGACATTTAGATAAAAAAAACTTTTTATATTAAAAACTCAAATTTGAGTATTTACTGATCCTTAAAAAAGATTAAAAGTATAAATTACCTTAGGGATAACAGCGTAATCTCCCTTGAGAGCTCAAATCGACAGGGAGGTTTGCGACCTCGATGTTGGACTAAAATTAAACTAAGGTGCAGAAGTCTTAGATTTAGGTCTGTTCGACCTATAGATTTTTACATGATCTGAGTTCAGACCGGCGGGAGCCAGGTTGGTTTCTATCTTTTATATTTTTTCTTTTAATTTAGTACGAAAGGACCAATTAAGAATAAAATTTATAAATAAAGACTATGAGTAATTGTTAATAAATAAATTTGGCAGAGAAATGTGGCAGACTTAGAATCTGAAGATGGAGATTGAACTTCTCCAATTTATAGTGTTACTGTTATATTACCTAATTGTTTTAGTTTGTGTACTAATTTCCGTAGCTTTTTTAACTCTTCTAGAGCGAAAGGTACTGGGGTATGTTCAAATTCGAAAAGGCCCTAATAAGGTAGGAGTAAGGGGGATTCTACAACCCTTTTCTGACGCTATTAAGCTTTTTACTAAAGAGCAGACTTGATCTAGGGTGTCAAATTTCTCTCTATATTACTTTTGTCCATTATTTATATTTTTCATAGCTCTTTTCCTTTGAGTTATACTGCCTTTTAGGAGAGGGTTCTTCGATCTGGATTTTGGATTCTTTTTCTTTTTATGCGTACTCAGTTTAGGGGTGTATCCCTTAATGATTGCGGGTTGATCCTCTAATTCAAAATATGCCCTACTAGGAGGGCTACGAGCTGTGGCTCAAACTATTTCTTACGAGGTAAGATTAGCTATAGTAGTTTTATGCTTTATTTTGTTTACAGGGGAGTACAGGTTAGAGGATTTTTTAGAATTCCAATCTCCAGTAATCCTGTTTTTTTTCTTTTATTTTCTTTCTCTAATCTGAATTGTGTCATGTATAGCAGAGATAAATCGTACTCCTTTTGATTTCGCTGAAGGAGAATCAGAATTAGTATCCGGGTTTAATGTAGAGTACAGTTCAGGTAGATTCGCATTACTCTTTCTAGGGGAATATAGAATAATTATTTTGATATGCTCTGTTATAGTATCTTTATTTTTTGGAAGGGATATAAACATTTGGTATTTTATCAAATCTATGGGCCTTGTGTTTTTAGTTTTATGGTTACGTGGAACCCTCCCTCGTTATCGTTATGATAAATTAATGGGTTTGGCTTGAAAAAGTATTTTGCCAATTACTCTACATATAATTTTTCTTTATATGGGAATGAATATAATTGTAGGGTACCTTTGGCGAGATAATTTAAAAAAAATTTTATCCTGCAAAGATAAACTTGTTCCTCTAGGGCTTTCGCTTAATAAAAGGTGGCTGAAAATAGGTGGTAGATTGTAAATCTAATTATGGGTTAGACCCTCTTTTAAGAAAAACCTAGGAAGTAAGGTGCCTGAGAAAAGGACTACTTTGATAGAGTAGATCATGTAATAAATTACTCTTACTATTTCTAAAATAATTACTAATAAATACTAGATTTTTGGTTCTTTATTTAGATCCTATTTTTCTATAAGCTTATCTCATGCTAAATTAGCTAAAGGCCTAGTTAAAAAAAATGAAAAGTATACGGCAGTTAGAACTTGTCCAATTATAATATAAGGATCTTCTACGGGCATACCTCCAATTCAAGTAAGAAGCCCGGCTGTTATAATAAAGGATCAGAACAAGCCTTTCGATAGAGGATAAAATGTGATACATCGGAAATTTCTTTTCTGTGTAAAAGGAAGAATGGCGATGATTGCTACAGACAGAACTAAAGCAATTACTCCTCCTAATTTATTAGGAATGGACCGAAGAATTGCGTATGCAAATAGGAAGTATCATTCGGGTTTAATATGTTCTGGGGTAACTAAAGGATTAGCTGGGATAAAATTATCCGGATCTCCTAGAACATAGGGCGAAAATAGGGAAATCATGATAAGTATTAAAGTCAGGATTAAAAACCCTAGGACATCCTTATATCTAAAATAAGGGTGAAAAGGAATCTTATCCATATTTCTATTTACTCCTAGAGGGTTATTAGACCCTGTCTGGTGAAGAAAAAGAATATGAGCCCCTACTATAGCAGCAATAACAAAAGGTATAAGGAAATGCAACGTAAAGAATCGAGTTAGAGTTGCGTTATCCACTGCAAAGCCTCCTCACATTCATTCAACCAGGGCGCCTCCAATATAAGGAACAGCTGAAAATAAATTGGTAATAACAGTAGCCCCTCAAAAAGATATTTGTCCTCATGGAAGAACATACCCTAAAAAAGCTGTGGCCATAGTAAGAAATAAAATAACAACTCCTGTTATTCAGGTGTGAAATATCTTATAAGATCCATAATAAATACCCCGGGAAATATGTAGATAAATACTAATAAAGAAGAAAGATGCTCCATTAGCATGAATTGTGCGAATTAATCAACCTCTGTTAACATCTCGGATAATGTGAATAATAGAAGAAAAAGCAATTTCAATGTCCGAAGCAAAGTGTATAGCTAGAAATAGACCTGTAACAATTTGAATAGCTAAACATAAACCTAATAATGACCCAAAGTTTCATATATAGGAGATATTGGTTGGTGAAGGTAAATCAATTAAGACTCCATTAACAACTTTAATTAGTGGATGACTTTTTCGTAAGGGGGTTATCATTAATCAATTCGTAGGGGCCCGGAGTTTATTTTACTAATTTTTACTACTCCTAATAAGGTCAGAAGAATAATTCCTGCCATCAATATAATTAAAGGTAGAATAATAGAATCGAAGGGCTTTAAAACTAATAATCCAGTAAATTGTTCCTGAGTGAGATTTTTAGTTTCTTGGGGTAATTTTAAGGAAGGAAGCTCGATGGGAAGTGTAAAAATGGAAAGAGAAGAAATTAAAATTAAGACTTTGAAATTGGGAGTAAATTTTTCGTTTGATGCAATATTGGCTATATATGTAAACAGAATTAATATCCCTCCTAAGAATACTAAAATTAGAGTATATGAGAATCAAGGGAAATGACTAATTCTAAACAACGTAATAGATACTACAACCGACTGAGCAATCAACACTATAATTATGGCTAATGGGTGAAATATAAAAACAAATCTAAAATTTAGAATAAATATTAGAACTAATAACGTTACTAAAATAACTCTCTGGATTTCCTTAGCTTTTAGGCTATATTATAAGAGTTTTTGTCTTTAAGGTTCGTTGACCTATTTCCGGCTTACAAGACCGGCATTTTGTTTAAATTATAAAGACAGAAGGTAGTTTAGAAAAATACTGGTTTTGGAAATCAGAGATGTTGAGTTTTCAATCCTTTTGAATCTTTTATATTTTAATAAGCATACCTACTTTTTTGATAATTGGGGGAATTTGAGTTTTTGTTTCAAAACGTAATCACCTAATAAATATATTAATTAGCCTTGAATATATCGCTCTAATGGGGTTTTTTCTTATTCTACTAACTAGTCTATTTTCAGGTTTTGAAAATTATCTGGGAATAGTATTTCTTATTTCTTCTGTTTGTGAGGGTAGACTTGGAGTAAGTATTCTAGTGAGAATAGTGCGTTCCTATGGTTCTGATTACATTTCAAGCCTCTCTATTTTAGCATGTTAAAATTCTATATAGTACTAAGAGGTTTATGGTTAGTGAGAAAAGCATTAAGGGTTAATAGAATAAGAGTAATTATTTCACTTTTAGTTATTTTATGGGTAAGAAGCAGAAGCTATACCGTAGTTAGGATATCTTACTTTATGGTGGATAGATTAGGTTGGTTCTTAATTCTTCTAACATTTTGAATTATTCTTTTAATATTAATTTCCAGTAATAGTTACTTTCATACCAGCTTTTATAGAGATAAATTTTGTAGGGTATTATGTATAATAACTATTTTATTAGTTTTAACATTTTCTTGTTACGATTTATTCTCATTTTATGTATTTTTTGAGGGATCTTTAATCCCAATTTATTTATTAATCGTGGGCTGAGGGTATCAACCAGAGCGTTTACAGGCTGGAATCTACCTATTTCTTTATACAATTTTTGCATCTTTACCACTTCTTATTTCCTTAATTCTGATAGTGAAGATTCACAGAAGATTTAGAATAGAGCTGTTAACGGTTAAAAAAAGTTTTAGTTATAACAGCCTAGACATTTGATTTTTTTTCTCCTCTTTGGCCTTCTTAGTAAAATTACCCACATTCTTTGCTCACCTTTGACTCCCTAAAGCTCATGTAGAAGCTCCAGTTTCTGGTTCAATAATGCTAGCAGGGGTATTATTAAAATTAGGGTGTTACGGATTAATGCGAATCATAATATTTTTTCAAAGCTTTGTCATTTATTTAAGTTCTTTTTTTGTTTCCTTAGGTTTAGTGGGAGGGCTTTTTGTAGGATTTATCTGTCTCCGGCAAGTAGATCTAAAATGTTTGATTGCCTATTCTTCAGTTAGTCACATAGGGTTATTACTAGCAGGATTGGTCAGATGGGGGATGTGAGGTTATAGAGGTTCTCTTTATATGTGCGTAGCACATGGATTGTGTTCTTCAGGATTATTTTTTCTATCAGGCGTAGTATTTGAGCGTAGAGGTTCTCGAAGCTTTTCGATTAATAAGGGTTTAGTGAGAATAATACCCAGATCAGCTTTTTGATGATTTATATTTTGTATTGGAAATTTAGGAGCACCAATTGTCCTGAATCTGGTAGGAGAGTTAGGATTAATGGGAAGAATTTTAAGATTCAGTTTTTTTACAATATTGATTTTAATATTTTTCTCGTTTATGGGTGCTGCTTATAGGTTATTTCTATTCTCGGGTACACAACATGGGCAGTTCTACTCAGGTATTCAATCCATGGGGGATAATCTCGCTCGTGAGCACCTGGTTTTATTTCTCCATTTTGTCCCGTTGTTTTTTTTAATTTTAGAGGTTGACCTAATAACTTTTTAATGTTCAAATAGTTTATAAAAATAAAGATCTGTGGATTCTTAGATACGCTAAGGCGTTTTGGACATTAGTTAAGAAAATATTTATACTAAATGGTCCTTACAGGATCTTAACTTATGATAATTTTAAGGATCTGGAATTTACTTTTTTTATTACTATTAATTTCTTCTTTAACCATATTTGTACTAGGACTTTATACACTTAATATGTCCACGTCTGTGTGCATCAATTGAGGCCTTTATAGTTGGGGTAGAAGAACCATTGATTTTATATTGTTAATAGACTGGGTATCATTTATATTTATTTCCTTTGTACTCTTAATTTCGGGAAGTGTATTCTTTTACTCAGGAGAGTATATGGAAGGAGAGTTAAACATAAGACGGTTTATTTTGCTCTTACTAGCTTTTGTTAGTTCCATAGGCTTATTAATTTTTAGACCCAATTTAATTAGACTACTATTGGGTTGAGATGGATTAGGGTTGGTTTCTTATTGTCTTGTTATTTTCTATCAAAATTATAAATCTTTGAATGCGGGGATACTAACTGTATTATCTAATCGAGTGGGTGACGTATTCATCTTAGTAGCTATTGTTTATATATTAAACTACGGTGATTGAAGTCTTGCTGCTTGACTAGGAAGAAGGCCCTATCTTAAGTTAGGGAGGCTATTAATTGTTTTAGCCTCTCTCACAAAAAGAGCACAAATTCCTTTCTCTGCCTGGTTACCCGCAGCTATGGCCGCTCCTACTCCTGTCTCCTCTCTTGTCCATTCTTCCACATTAGTGACAGCAGGAGTTTATTTAGTAATTCGCTTAGGTTGAATCTATGACTTTTGGTTAAACGATTTACTTATGATTCTCTCCACTTTAACTATGTTCATGGCGGGTTTGGGGGCATGTTTCGAATTTGATTTAAAAAAAGTTATTGCTCTTTCAACTCTGAGTCAGTTAGGTCTAATAATATTTAGTCTTTCATTAGGACTAGTGAAGATGGCCTTGTTTCATTTAATTATACATGCCCTATTTAAGGCTTTACTATTTATGAGAGCGGGATGTATTATTCATAGCTCTAAGGGTTGGCAGGACTTGCGTTTAATAGGAAATTGTAGTTTAAGACTTCCCTATATTAGGTCATGCTTCGTTATTTCTAACATAGCTTTGGCAGGTATGCCATTTTTAGCAGGTTTTTACTCAAAAGATTTAATTTTGGAAATTAGATTATACCAAGAGGTTAATATAATAAGAGTTTTATTTCTATTTTTATCCACTGGTTTAACTGTTATATATACCTTGCGTTTAATTTACTATGTGGTAGTGCGAGATCATATTATAAGAGGCTCAATAAACTTAAGAGACGGGTGAGGGGTAATAATTAAATCTACATTAGGACTTAGATTTTTTTCTATTATTTTTGGGGCTAGTATATCGTGAGTAATAATTGAAAGTCCTGAGATTTTTCTTCCTAGAAGCCTAAAAAATTTAACACTAGTAGTGTGTTTAACCGGAGCTATCCTGGGTTTTATCATCTCTCAATCTTCTTTAAACTCTAAAAGTTTATCAATTTCTTTTTACACTTTTAGTACTTGATTTAGGGCTTCTATATGATTTATACCTTATCTTTCTTCGCAGTTTTTAATGAAAATTCCTCTTCTTAATGGAGGGAAATTAGTAAAAGAAGGTGATTTAGGGTGATTAGAACATTATGGGGGTCAAGGTTTAAGAGAAAGGCTTAGATCAGGCTCGGAAAATCTTCAGTCTTTAGTCTCCTACGGAGTAAAACTATATATTTTCGTATTTTGGGCTCTAGTTGTGATATTTGTAGTAAGTTAATTAAGATAGCTCAAATTTTAGAGCTTTGCATTGAAGCTGCAAAAGTGACTTCTAGTCTCTTAATATGTATAATTATTAGAAAAATGTTACACAAATTGCAAGGACGGGAGTTAGAAGCTCCCATAGTTTTCATTTTCAATCCAAGGAATTAAAAAATTCTTCACCTCAACGAAAATGAGGAGTTTTGAATAAACTACGTGGATCAGAAAAGGGCGGCACGTCTAACCACCTTCTTTTGATTGCAGGTCAAATATTTAAAAAACTTCTCTTCTCTTAGTTAGAGTATAAAGACTACTCATCTAATTATTAACAATAACATTGCTTTGATAGCTATAACTAAAAACAAGGGTCTATTTGACCAAAAGATGAGCCGAAATCAACTGCGAATTTTCGCTTCCTGCCTATGTGATTCAACTTAATGTTTGATCTACCCATTCATAATATAATCCTAAAGTAACTAGACCTAGAAAAGTACCTCCAACAAGTAATCATGAGACAGGGTCTAATGACCCGGAAATGATGCCTAAAGGTAATAGAATAGAGATTTCAATATCAAAAATCAAAAAGATAATAGCAATTAGAAAAAATCGAATTGAGAAAGGAATTCGTGAAGTATTTTTAGGATCAAATCCACACTCAAACGGGGATCTCTTTTCTTGATCTAAGAATCTTTTTTTTGATAATAATCTAGAAAGGGTGAGCAAAAGGGCCCTAATAACTGAGGCAATTAAAAATGCTAGAATTAAAATATAAATTATCTAATCTACCTTAATAGACCTATAAATTGGAAGTTTATAATACTTTTTATACTAATTAGATAGTTTTTAACCTCCTCATCAATAAATAGAAACATAAAGAAAGAGTCACACTACATCTACAAAATGCCAGTATCAGGCTGCAGCCTCGAATCCAAAATGGTGTATAGGAGTAAAATGATATTTTAATATTCGGATAAAACAAATTAGTAAAAATCTAGTACCTACAATTACATGAAGTCCATGAAACCCTGTGGCTACGAAGAAAGTAGAGCCATAAACAGCCTCTGAAATCGAAAAAGGTGCCTCCAAATATTCATAAGCTTGAAGTGAAGTAAAGTAAAATCCTAGAATAATAGTTAAAAACAGTCTTTGAACAGCCTGTGAGTGGTTACCATTTATTAGTGAGTGGTGTGATCATGTCACAGTCACTCCCGAAGCTAGTAAAATAGCTGTATTTAACAAGGGAATTTGGAAAGGATTAAACGCTACAATTCCAGACGGAGGTCACTGAGTGCCAATTTCTACCGAGGGGGCAAGTCTTGCATGAAAAAAAGCTCAAAAAAAAGAAACAAAGAAAAAGACTTCTGAAACAATAAACAAGATTATACCTCATCGTAGACTTACTATTACTACTGAGTTATGATGTCCCTGTATTGTACCTTCTCGTGAAATATCTCGTCACCATTGATATGAAGAGAGGACTAAAATTAATAGGCCTATTATTAGAATTCTTATAGATCTATAATGGAATCAGTAAGAAAGGCCCACAGTTATTGATAAGGCTCCTGCCGAAGCTGTAAAGGGTCAAGGGCTTATATCTACTAGATGAAAGGGGTGATGTGAGTGATTTATCATTAAACTTCTCTAGCGTAAAGAGTAGTAAGGGTGGCAAAAACATAGGATTGAATGACTGCAACCGCTCCCTCTAATGTTATTAAGGCCAATTGAGCTAAGGTAACCCCAATAATGATTAATGGTGTAGCTCCTACTATTCTTTCTCCTAATAGAATTAATAGAAGGTGACCTGCTGTTAAATTAGCAGCTAATCGAACTGATAGGGTAATAGGTCGAATGATATTTCTGACAGTCTCAATCAATACTATAAATGGTATTAAAACAATAGGAGTTCCTAAAGGTACTAGGTGTGCAAATATATGTTTTGTATTGTTAATCCAACCATAAATCATGAATCTTAGTCATAGTCTTAGAGCTAATGACAAAGAAACTGCTAAATGGGAAGTTCTTGTAAATGTATAAGGTATAAGCCCGAATAAATTATTTACTAAGATAAAAAGGAAAATAGTGATAAAAAAGATTAAATTTTTATAACTTTTAAATAAAGGAGTAAATTCTTTTAGAATTGTGAACAATACTTCGTTAATAAGGAGACCAGATTTTGAATTAGCTACTCAAAATGTAGGAAAAATTACTAATAGGAAAATAGCGCTTCTTAGTCAATTTGCTTGGAAGGAGAAAGTAGAAGATATAGGGTCAAAAGACGAAAAAAGATTAGTTATCATTTTCAATTTACGTTTGAAACGTTAATTTCTTCACTTTTTTGGAAGGGACTAACAGGATGGTATCTAAAATACACTATTGAAGCTATAATTATAATTAGAGCAAGAGAAAAAATCAAAATTAATGTTCAGGCAATTGGTGCTATGTGAGGAATTAATGATAGGTGTGCTCCATCCTTTTTAAAGGCCTTTATCATTTACTCAAAGTTGTTAATTCAATTTAGGAAGGAATTTATAGTAATGGCCTCTACCACAATAGGCATAAATCTGTGGTTGGCACCGCAGATTTCAGAGCATTGGCCGAAGAATAGACCAGGTCGGTTTACTAAGAAGGTGAGTTGGTTTAGCCGGCCAGGTACAGCATCTGCCTTGACTCTTAAGGCTGGAACAGTTCAACTATGAATCACGTCTGTGGAGGAGACAAGGATTCGGATATAAGAGTTGATTGGAACTACCATTCGGTTATCAACTTCAATCAAACGAAATTGGCCAAGATCTAAGTCCCTAGTCGGAACTATATAAGAGTCAAATTCAAGATTTAAAAAATCAGAATACTCATAGGACCAGTATCACTGGTGACCTAAGGACTTAATCGTGATGGATGGGTTATCATATTCATCTAGTAAATATAGAAGATGTAATGAGGGTAGGGCAATAAAAATTAATAGGAGGGCAGGGATAAAAGTTCAAATAATCTCAATCAAATTACCCTGTAAAAGGTAGCGGTCCAAAAATTTATTACTAAATAAGGTCACAATAATGTAAGCAACTAAACTAGTAACTAGGGTTAAAATTAATATAGTGTGGTCATGAAATATAATCAGTTCCTCTATCAAGGGAGAAGCTCCGTCTTGGAATCTAAGTTGGGACCAGGTTGACATTAAATCAAAAACTGCTCTAGTGAGCTATTTTAGCATGACAAGCTAAAGTTATAAAATTAACTAAGTTTTTAAGAAAAGGGTTTAAACCTTTATGTATGGATCTTAAATCCATTGCACTTATCTGCCATCTCAAATAATTAATTAATATAGTGAGGTAATTCATTGTATCTATGGAAATGAGGAGGAGTATTATGAAGCCACTCAATATTAGAGGAGAGGTTATTTGAAAAAATAGTAGGTCGAAGGGAGACTAATGACTCCCATAGGATAAAGATAAATCCGATAGTTCTAATGAACGATAAAGTAGACCCAACTGAGGAAACTACGTTTCATGTAGTAAAGGCGTCAGGGTAGTCTGAGTATCGTCGAGGTATTCCTGCTAACCCTAGGAAGTGTTGGGGGAAGAAAGTCAAGTTAACACCTAAAAATATAGCTGTAAAATGAGTTTTTAATCATTTAGGTTTCATTGTTACACCTGTTAGTAACGGAAATCAGTAAACAGTACCTGCTAAAATGCCAAAGACCGCTCCTATAGAAAGGACATAGTGGAAGTGAGCTACTACATAATAAGTGTCATGTAAAACAATATCTAACGAAGAATTAGCTAGAACAACACCAGTAACTCCTCCAATCGTAAATAAAAACAGGAAACCTAATCTTCATAGGAGTGAAGGTGAATATTGAAAATGAGAGCCATGTAGGGTTCCTAATCATCTGAAAACTTTAATTCCTGTAGGCACAGCAATAATCATGGTAGCAGAAGTAAAATATGCTCGTGTATCCACATCCATACCTACAGTAAATATATGATGGGCTCAAACGACAAAACCTAAAATACCAATGGCAATAATAGCATAGACTATTCCAAGAGTTCCAAAGGATTCTTTTTTTCCACTTTCTCTGGCAATAATATGGGAAATTATTCCAAAAGCTGGGAGAATAAGAATATACACTTCAGGATGACCAAAAAACCAAAATAAATGTTGATATAAAATAGGGTCTCCTCCTCCTGTAGGATCAAAGAAAGAGGTATTAAGATTTCGATCAGTAAGAAGTATAGTAATAGCCCCTGCTAAAACAGGTAGAGAAAGTAACAATAGAATAACGGTGACAAAGACTCTTCAAACAAACAATGGAAGACGATCAAATGTGAGACTCTCAGCACGCATGTTAATAACAGTAGTTATAAAATTAATTGCTCCTAAGATTGATGAAGCCCCCGCTAAGTGAAGAGAGAAAATAGAGAGATCCACAGAAGCTCCTGAGTGAGCAATGTTTCTAGAAAGGGGAGGGTAAACAGTTCACCCGGTACCGGCACCAGCCTCAACTAAAGACCCTCTAATTAATAATATAAGAGCAGGGGGAAGGAGTCAAAAACTCATGTTGTTTAGTCGAGGAAAAGCCATGTCAGGAGCGCCTAACATAAGAGGTAGAAGTCAATTTCCAAACCCTCCAATTATAATAGGCATAACTATAAAGAAAATTATAATAAAAGCGTGAGCGGTAACAATAACATTGTAGATTTGATCATCTCCAATAAGCCTTCCTGGTTGCCCTAGTTCTGCACGAATTAATATTCTTAGCGCGGTTCCGACTATAGCGGATCATGCACCAAAGATAAGATATAGAGTTCCGATGTCTTTATGGTTTGTAGAAAACAACCATTGTCGCGATTTAAATAACGTTTAAAG